CCAAGTTTTTGGAATGCTCCAAATTCTACTTGAGCATCCAAATCCGGGTCAATACCGGCAAAAACATCTCTGAACAGGGTTCTAGCACCATGCCAAATGTGTCCGAAGAAGAAGAGCAAAGCAAATGAAGCATGTCCAAAAGTAAACCAACCCCTTGGACTGCTACGAAAAACACCGTCGGATTTCAAAGTAGCACGATCTAATTCAAAAATTTCACCCAATTGAGCACGTCTTGCATATTTTTTTACAGTCGCAGGGTCATTATAACTGACTCCGTTGAGTTCGCCACCGTAGAACTCAACAGTTACACCTACTTGTTCGACACTATATTTCGATTCCGCCCTTCGAAAAGGAACATCCGCTCGAACAATCCCGGCTCCATCTACCAAAACGACCGGAAATGTTTCAAAAAAAGTGGGCATACGACGTACAAAAAGTTCACGCCCTTCTTTATCTCTAAAGATAGGATGTCCTAACCATCCGACTGCTATTCCATCCCCGTTATCCATTGAACCCGCCCTGAATAATCCCCCTTTTGCCGGATTATTGCCGATGTAATCATAAAAAGCCAATTTTTCAGGAATTTTAGACCAAGCTTCTGATAAACTTTGATTTTCGGCTAACCCAGCACTAACTCTTCGATATATCTCTTGCTGGAAGTACCCCTGATCCCATTGATAACGAGTAGGTCCAAACAATTCAATGGGGGTAGTTGCTGAACCATACCACATAGTTCCGGCAACAACAAAAGCTGCAAAAAAGACAGCAGCGATACTACTGGAAAGGACAGTTTCAATATTGCCCATACGCAAACCTTTATATAAACGTTGGGGTGGTCGGACGCTAAGATGGAATAGGCCTGCTAAGATGCCCAATGTCCCAGCCGCAATATGATGAGAGGCTATTCCTCCCGGAACAAAAGGATCAAAACCTTCCACGCCCCACGCTGGATTTACAGATTGTACTTTTCCAGTTAGTCCATAAGGATCGGACACCCATATTCCAGGACCATACAAGCCTGTTACATGAAATGCACCAAAACCAAAGCAAGCCACCCCCCCGAGAAATAAATGAATTCCAAAGATCTTGGGCAAATCCAACGAAGGCTTTCCTGTACGTTCATCAGTAAATATTTCTAGATCCCAATACACCCAATGCCAGATAGCTGCTAAAAAGCACAAGCCAGACAAGACAATATGCGCTCCGGCCACACCTTCGTAACTCCAAATACCCGGATATGTTATAGTCCCTCCTGTGATACCCCAACCACCCCATGAATTGATTATTCCTAAACGAGTCATGAAGGGTATAACGAACATACCCTGTCTCCACATTGGATCAAGAACGGGGTCAGAAGGATCAAAAACTGCTAATTCATACAGAGCCATCGAACCGGCCCAACCAGCAACCAGAGCTGTATGCATTATATGAACAGCAAGCAACCGGCCGGGATCATTCAATACGATAGTATGAACACGATACCAAGGCAAACCCATGAAAATACCCCTTTATCAAAGAAAAAAGACACTACGTAACTTTATTGCATTGGAAAAGCCTTATACTCTGACGATGTTATGTCCCCCCCTCCTCGGTAGATTAGTTCAGAGCAAGGGTTCATATTTGTTTTATTCTATTGGGAAGAATGGAACAATTCCGTGCGTAGGAAAAAAGAGAAGCAGATTTATTCTATACTCGATAAGTACCAATACGCAATGGGACGGTTGAGGCCTTTTCTATGAACGAATGGGCCCATACTTGTTCCTCATTACAGGGGCCTATTTTGAATAAATTTTTCTAATAATTTTATTATATTCATTCTGTCTTTCTTTAGTAATTTTTTATAAGGACAATATTTGAAATATAAAAACCCCCCTAGTTGACATTTCACATCAAATTAACTTTAATAGATTTAGGTTACGAGAAAAAAGCTAGAAAAGAATAATGGCTTGGCCATCTATCTAGGGCCAATCTACGGTAAAAGGAAAAGTTCCATCGGAACAACTCTTAAATCTTTAGTCTATTTACTTATTTTTTTTATGAGCATGGAATTAAAAAAAGTCCTAAAGTTAATTTTCCCGCTAATTCATGAAATAGCAGTTACAGTGATTAAACTCTTGTTACTCGCTGGATTTCTTGAGTTTCTGCGGGGTGTGGTGAAACCTCTTTTTGTTATCGAAGTACCTTATAAAAAAATGCCTAAATACAAAAACAAAGACAAAGACAAAGACCCTGTGTATTATCATCTTATTCTATCCAGCAAGACGTGCACAGACAACCAATGTCTTTATAAATATCGTATTGTCAAATACAAAAATGAAGACGAATACATAGAGGAAGTCGAATACATAGAGGAAGTCGAATACATAGAGGAAGTCGAATACAAAGAGGAAGTCGAATACATAGACGTCTACGGGTACCAAGAGGAAGATCCATCCAAAGACGCCTACAAAGACGAAGACCCATCCAAAGACGAATATAAAGACGAAGACGAAGCCGACGCTGAAGCCGAAGCTGAAGTCGAGGTCGAAGACAAAGACAAAGGCACTGAGGTTTTATAAATCTTCCATTCCAAAAATGGAAACAATTGGGATTTTTTTAGAACTTGGGTGCAGTTTCTAAAAAAATCCTATTCATGATCTGGCATGTACAGAATGAAAACTTCATTCTCGATTCTACGAGAATTTTTATGAAAGCCTTTCATTTGCTTCTCTTCGATGGAAGTTTAATTTTCCCAGAATGTATCCTAATTTTTGGCCTAATTCTTCTTCTGATGATCGATTCAACCTCTGATCAAAAAGATCTACCTTGGTTATATTTCATCTCTTCAACAAGTTTAGTAATTTGAAGCGCGATAATTTACTGATAATTCCCCGATAATTTGCGGATAATTCCCTTATAGGCAACATAGATAAATAAGATAGCCAATTGACTATCTGTGTAAGAATTTCCATTCTGGGCTTTACATATACTAATATATGTTGTTATAATTGAAATTGATAAGGATTTTTTATTTAAAAGAATCAATACCGATTAATTATATATCAATTTGTATTTTCTTATGTCATTAGGCAAACACAATTCGAAATTCAAATCCAAGAATCATTCACGAATTCGCAGTCAGGAATCTATAGTTAATGGTTCAGATTTTTCATAAATTTTAGCTTTTGTAACAGAAAATCCACATTTGTTTTTTCAATAGAAAAGCGAGGGAAAGCTTTTAGGCATTGTATGTTTTGAGATAGTATACAATCAATCGAAGAGGTGGATCAAATCTAATCAAAAAGGGGGAAAGGGCTTTCTTTTAGAAAAGGGATTAGAGGAGTCGAGGCCCAAGTACAATAAACCAAGAAATTTAGTAATCCACCCCCAAAACGGAAAAATTTTCACCTAATTTAGGTTTATGTATCGTTTTGGCGGCATGGCCGAGCGGTAAGGCGGGGGACTGCAAATCCCTTTTCCCCAGTTCAAATCTGGGTGTCGCCTGATCAACAAAAGAATCGAACTCTCTTATTCGGTTTTGCTGATATAACTCGACGACTTATTCCCCAGCAGAAAGAGAAGAACGGGACTGTTGATACTTGGTTGATTTTAAAGACCTCTTCGGGGGTTTTCTAAAAGATTGTAAATCCTTGTATCGAGGATTTAAGGAAAGATTATAATGGTCGAAGGGCCATCAAGACTTCCCGACCCCTTCTACTACTAATACTAATGATTGGGTCTTAAATTCCATTAGATAGCCGGCGGGTAGGACAGCGAATCGAATTAAATTAGTAATTGTGATGTGAAAGGGCGGAAGATCTTTTAGATACTGTGTATACATATACAGACTCGCGAGAATCTCTAGAGTGTTCGTACATTCAATCAATATTAGAGTGGATAGATAAGTTACCCTTTATTATAGAATTTCTAGAAAAAGTGCAAAAGGAAATAATTTTTGGGGGTCAACCCCCGACAAGAATATAACATACTGTCTCCCGACTATTTCACATAGATGGCGATCTATCTATTTATGCTTTTTACCTATAAAGGTCAACAAAAAAAGAATGGGCCTTAGTCTTCCTAGCGTATTTTACTTGTCTTTAGTCTTTCCTGATTCTAAATCATAGAGGAATTTTTGAGAAGTGGATTTATTGAATTGGTTCGTCAACAGTCTTCGGTCAGCATCTCTTTTTGACTCTGCACCATTGATTCCACTATTATTAGTGAGCAATAATGGAATAATTCTATCATAGAGATGGGGGACATAATTCACATGGATATAGTAAGTCTTGCCTGGGCTGCTTTAATGGTAGTCTTTACATTTTCCCTTTCACTCGTAATATGGGGAAGAAGTGGTCTCTAGAAGCACTACTAATTGAGTTGAGGAATCAAACTCGATCAATTGTTTTATAAATCGTTCTGCAACGCATTTTGACCTCTTTAAAATAAAGATCTCTTCATTTTTAAATTTCATTGGATTCTAGTGAGGAATGTATTCTAATTCTAGTGAGGAATGTATTCTATAAGAATAAAACGATTCTTTCCTATTGATCGGAACAAATAGATGTATCAAAGAAATCGAATTAGGCCCTATGGCAATTCCATATATAAAATGAATATCGAGACTACGTATATCTACATATATGAAGACAATATGGTAGATTGATCTATATTAAGCCTCTAGCTTTCTTATAAAGTACAACTTTATACACTACAATAAGACTAATAGTATAGTATGGTAAGAAAGAACTCGATGAATCTTTCTTACCATACTATCGGATCTCATAGAATACTGCCGATTATAGCCCGTCCATTTCATTTATTCATTTAAGGCCCAAAATTGGAATCCCTTTGCTTTGATTTTTTCAACCGTTGATAAGATCAAGTTTCATTCAAATTAATTAATTATTTTGACTGACGGTTTTTACGTAAATGATAAGTAGAAAAGCAGTAGGAACTAAAATGAAGAGTGCAGTAGCAATAAATGCAAGAATATTTACTTCCATAATCTCATCTTTTTTTTACTTCACAATAACTCGGGATTTAATCCCCTAGAGATAATCAATCTTGCGGCCGTAAATTCACTGAATGAATTACCTCTCGACGATATTGAATTGGATCAATATCATGAATAACAATATCTAAACTATCAAATATCAATATCATGAATAACAATATCTAAGCTATTAAATCAATTCGTCGTCGAAAATTGAATAGTATAACATAGGGAGATCCTTTATCCATACCGAATCCAAAATAGGATTCCCGGCCCAATCAAAAATTCCTTTATTTAGCATTATGTAGCATTCTTTTCTCTTATTTAGTTTCTATAACCTATCTTACGTCTCCCTTGTACAATCATCAAATGTAGTATCATCTCACCACCTACCCCTTTCCATTAGTTACAAACTTCCAACAAACAAGACAAGCAAAGCGGAATAAAGAAAAGCTCTAAAGGCCGTTTTTTTAATGATCTCATTTTCTTTGGACGAAAAAGAAGTGTGATAAAGCTGAGTCTCGGGAAAACGATGAAATATTTCATCAAATTCACTATTTTAGTTATTTTCATTTTAGTTTAGGGTTTGTTCTTTCTTCGACACGACCCTGAAAAAAATATATATATAGAAAAATTAGTAAGGAAAAAGGATTCATTCCAATGCGAAAAAGGGGAGGGGGTTCCTTGATTGATCTTTATCTTTCTTTTAACCTCGGTTATTAGTACTCGGACACATATATCAAAAGCTCAGTGTCCAATTTGAATAAAATTGATTTTGAAACTTCATATTTAGTAATTGCGGTTACACAAACAAAAACAGAGTCAGAAGGGGAGATTTTGTTAAATTCAGTTTGTATTATACAATAAACGAATTCCATCTGTGGATATGCGCCCGAGAAAGAGATCGGACTTTGTTCCATTCCATGAATGGGGATCAATCCAAAAAGAAGACTCAGTCTCTCTTGGAATACTTACTATAATAATAATGCTACCAACCAATAATTGTACTAATCTACATACGTCTTTCTCCGATCAATCAGTCCTCGTTGAAGTGATGAGAAATGCGAAAGGAAAAAAAAGAAGCCCCTTGAGAATGAAATGCTGCGCCACGGCCCCTCTTTCACAGAAAGAGGAGAGGCAGATTGGTGTACTTATTCGATTCGTCGGGACTGACGGGGCTCGAACCCGCAGCTTCCGCCTTGACAGGGCGGTGCTCTGACCAATTGAACTACAATCCCAGGGAAATTAGGGGATCTAGCAGAAAATTTGATTCTTTTTATTCCCTCGTATCAGGTATTTCTGAAGAACAAGGGGGTTCTACCATGAGATGGTAGATTGGTGAATTGTTGGGCCGAGCTGGATTTGAACCAGCGTAGACATATTGCCAACGAATTTACAGTCCGTCCCCATTAACCGCTCGGGCATCGACCCAGGAAGAATCAATGTTAGGCGTATTGGTAATCCCCGACCAACTTCTTTTCGTAGTACCCTACCCCCAGGGGAAGTCGAATCCCCGTTGCCTCCTTGAAAGAGAGATGTCCTGAACCACTAGACGATGGGGGCATACTTGCTCAACCGCTATGATACTTATTATGTGAACAATTTTTTGAAATTGTCAATAGAATAGGTCTGATTAGATCCGAAGTATCCTTCAGTTTTTCACGATTTCATATAAATTTGGGATTAATCATTCATATTCATAAATCATTCCTTAGATTCTCCATCTTATTTGTCTATAGAAATCTATATTCTATTAATTCGATTTAGAAGAGAGATATTAATGACAGTGGGTTGCCCGGGATTCGAACCCGGAACTAGTCGGATAGAGTAGAAAATTTACTGGTTAAAAAAGTAAAAATCTCTCCCCAAGCCGTGCTTGCATTTTTCATTGCACACGGCTTTCCCTCTGTATACATCTCAAACTCAGTTCCTTCGTTAAACAAAAAAGTGGAATAGTCAGTTGATTTAATCCTTACTAGATCAACATTTCAGAATAGAAAGAGGTCAAATTTTTGTGCGTTCTTCATTATTTATTCTAGTAAAATTTCCGTTTCAACGGTTTCATAACGAATCAGTCATGATTGGCCAAATCATTGATACAAATAATATCAAAATACCAAATCCTCTTTCTATAGAACCTCTGCGAAATAGAAGAAGCTCTTGGAACGGTCAAGGAAAGAACTTGTTCTTCCGCCGTAAAGAATTCTTCGAATAATTCCGAGCCGAATCTTTTTAAAAAAGCCCGTACAGTACTTTTGTGTTTACGAGCTAAAGTTCTAGCACACGAAAGTTGAAGTATATACTTTATTCGCGACAAACTCTTCTTTTTTGAAGATCCGCTATGATAATGAGAAAGATTTCTGGATATACGCCCGAATCGGTCAATAATAGCAGAATCTGCTAAATCAATCCAAACGACCTTACTAATAGGATGTCCTAATATATTACAAAATTTGGCTTTAGCCAATGATGCAATCAGGGGAATAATTGGAGCAATAGTATCAAACTTCTTAATAGCATTATCAATTAGAAATGAATTTTCTAACATTTGATTACGTACCGTTGAAGTCTTTCGCCGCACACTTGAAAAATAACCCAAAAAGTCAAGGGAATGATTGGATAATTGGTTTATCTGGATTCTTCGTGGTTGAGACCACAGATAAAAATAAGATTGCCATAAATTTACCAAGTAATATTTCCATTTATTCATGAAAAGAGACGTACCTTTTGAAGCGAGAATTGCTTTTCCTTGATACCTAACATAATGGATGAAAGAATCTTTGAACACCCATAGATTGGCTTGAAAAGCCCTGGCCAAGGTTTCTACAAGATGCTCTATTTTTCCATAGAAATATATTCGTTCAAGAAGGGCTCTAGAAGATGTTGATCGTAAATGAGAAGATTGGTTACGGAGAAAGACAAAGACGGATTCGTATTCACATACATGAGAATTATATAGGAAGAAGAATAATCTTTGATTTCTTTCTGAAAAAGAAGGGCTGCCTTTCTTTGAAGTAATAAGACTATTCCAATTATGAAACTCGTGGAGAAAGAATCTTAATAAATGCAAAGACGAAGCATCTTTTAGCCAGTAGCGAAGAGCTTGAACCAAGATTTCTAGATGGATTGGGTAAGGTATTAGTATCTCTAAGACATAATTTAAATGTGAAATTTTGTCCTCTAAAAAAGAAAATATTGAATGAATTGATCGTAAATTATCGGATTTTACTATCCCTTTCCCTTTCTTTTGGAGCTTTTCTAGGGAAGATAGTAATCGTAGAGAAAATGGAATTTCCATAATGACTGAAAATCCCTCTGATATCATTTGAAAATAAAAATTCTTCTTGCGTCCCCAAAGTGGATTTTGTTTAAAATCATTCAGAGAAAGAATCAAATAATTCTGGTCATACATTCGAGTAATTAAACGTTTCACAATTAGTAAGCTGAATTTATTGTCATAACCCGCATTTTTCAACAAAATGAATCTATTTAAACCATGATCATGAGCAAGTGCATAAATATACTCCTGAAAGATAAGTGGATATAAGAAGTCGTGTTGTTGAAATCTATCGAGCTCTAAAGAGCTTTGAAATTCCTCCATTTTTCATTCTATTTGAACCAAAGGTAGAGGATTTTGGAAATTATCAAATGATACATAGTGCGATACAGTCAAAACAAGATATTTATTCTAGTAAGAAAAGAATAGATACCTCGGATACAGGTAAACTTAGCAACGGATTCTCTATCCTCTCTTTTTCCCTTTCATTGAAGTAGTTTATATTCGTTCTAGGATAACAAGATGTTTAGAAATCCTTTATTTTTTCAACCCAATCGCTCTTTTGATTTTGGACATTTTTTATCAATATACTCTTTCTTATACACACACATCTCCATTATGGAATGGAGAATGGTAATATTTAGGATTCATTAAAAAATAAAGAATCCGCTCATGGGATAAGCCCTTCCCGTATCAGGCACTAATATATTTTTAACGTCTAATTAGATCGGGTAATCATTCAAATTAAGAATGGGAGCTCGTTGCTTTTTCTTTCCTTATAATTTAATTAAATTAATTGAAGCCAGAGGGCTCTATCCATTTATTCATTCGACCCAACTTGAAATTGAATACATTTTGCTCCCTTCCAATAAGTTAAACAAAGTTTTGTACCGATCCGGAAAGAATAAAATATTCTCAGAACTCTTGATTGATACGACATGCTATTTTTTCCATTCATTCCCCTTCAGGATCAGTCGTGGTCTTCCAAACTTTACCGATGGTATGGATGAATCCCTCGCTTCATCCAAATGTGTAAAAGATTCTAGTCGCACTTAAAAGCCGAGTACTCTACCGTTGAGTTAGCAACCCGAATAGAATCAGAATCAAAATAACTGATTAGACGGGGAAATTAAACCATAAAAACACATTTTCTAATCGATTAAGAACATAAAACGCAATAACTCAGATGAAAGTACAATCAATTTTCCGATAAAAGAAAGAAATGCCAAAATTGATAGATCATCCCTTATCTTATTGTTATTCCCCTTTTCAATAAAAAAGAAGGGCATCCAACGAACCCATTATTTGAATAAAGTTAAGGTAAAAAACCAAGCCTATGGGAGGAAAGAAAGAGGGGAGGAAAGAAAGAGATCCGTTTATCACGCTGAATTATATTTGTTCAATGTGTTGTTGTCAATATAAAAGTTAAGAAAAGAATACAATGGAAAAAGATAACAAATTCAGTTGAAATAATATTCAAAAAAAGGACTTGTATTGGATTAGCACTACATAGATACAAAAAAGGTTAGATAGGGGAATAGAAGTATAAAAAGATCTCGGATTTATTCAATCAATGTATAAACATACCATAGAAAAGTTCTACAAAGTTATTTATAGGATACCCCCCCTTTATTTCCTTAATTTAATGAAATTTTATTTGATTGGGGCAAAGTTCCGCAAAAACCTCCGACTTCTTTAAAATGTCCCGAACAGTTTCTGTAGGCTGAGCACCCCTTTCAAGGAAATATAGAATAGCAGGAACGTTTAAATACGTTTGCTTCTTTATCGGATCATAAAAACCCACTTTTCGAAGATCTCTTCCTTCTCTTCGGGATCGAACATCAATTGCAACGATTCGATAAGTCGCACATTGCTTTCTACCACATCGTTTTAAACGAAGTTTTACCATAACATTCCTCTAATTTGGAACCCCTATGGAATTGATTCAAGTATGGAATCATGAATAGTCATTGGTTCAGTCGAGACATAGACATAGTAATCTATATTTTTTCTTCTATACATAGATGCTAAAGATGTTTCTGAAAAAATCTTAGCAAGACCCCGTCTTTTATTGTATAAATGGAAGATTGTTTCTATAAAAATATATATATATTTGAAATATATATATATAAAGTATAAAGCAGACCGCTCTTTACAAAAGCAATATCCATTCTATCCGAATGAATATGCTCTGGGACGAAAGGGATCGAACCTTCGACTTCCGGGACCAAAACCCGTTGCCTTACCACTCGGCTACGCCCCATTTTGACTTTTATTCGATACTAATAAAGTATAGTCTATAATAAAGCCCCTGTCAAGTCCATTGAAAATAGCTAGAGAAAATTTTAGGATAAGATAATTGATTATATCTTATTATAAAGCCCCTGTCAAGTCCATTGAAAATAGCTAGAGAAAATTTTAGGATAAGATAGAATCTAATAATCTAGATTCTAGGTTCGTGCTAGGAATTTGACACGTGTCGATCTAAAATTCGACTGAATTTATTGATCATTACATATAATTCAATTAAAATATTAGATGAAAATATGATTTCTTCTACTCTCCTGTGAGAATGGGAGGATTTTTGATTGGGCAGGTTCAAAGAAAAAGAAGGATTTTTTTGTCTAACTTACTTTCTTCATTTTTCCTTATATCACGAACTCAATCAAATTGCAATTATCGCCAAGAACAAAATGTCTGCTATGCTTAATATCTTTAGTTTGATCTGTATCTGTCTTAATTCTGCACTTTATACGAGTAGTCTTTTCTTTGCCAAATTGCCCGAGGTCTATGCTTTTTTGAATCCAATCGTAGATATTATGCCAGTCATACCCCTCTTCTTTTTTCTTTTAGCCTTTGTTTGGCAAGCTGCTGTAAGTTTTCGATAAGATACTTAAGATTATCCTAGAAAATTCATGATTTCTTCAAGAAAAATTTCTAACAATTGAGAAGATCAAATAAGTCTTTACAGCATCAACCTTTGATTCAAACATTGAAATTCTTGGATAGCCGCGAAAAATCAGCCACATTTCCCCATTCTGACCCCTTTTCCAGTGAAAGGCCTTAATTTAGATTTTCTTTTATACAGGGTTAGGGTCCCCCACCAATATCTAATTATCTAATTATGGGTATGAAGTAAGTTTGGGGAATCAAAGACCCTATGATTACAAATGAATTTGAAGTTCTTAGACTTATTTTCTAGTTCTAGAAAGCACTTCATTTCTTGGTGTCAAAATAGACTAGGTGATCTAAAAATGGACGATCTATTCTCTTTTCTCGTTTTTTCCAAAAATGCTCTTGGAGATTGTATAATGCTTACTCTCAAACTTTTCGTTTACACAGTAGTAATATTCTTTGTTTCTCTCTTCATCTTTGGATTCCTATCTAATGACCCAGTACGGAATCCAGGACGCGAAGAATAAAGGTTCTAGCTTGATGTTTTCATTTTCTTAGAATTTTTTTATCTATTCCACACGTTTAACTAGGAAAAAGGGGTTTTCGAAATTTGAAAGAAAAAAAAATCTCAAGTCATCGACGAAAACGGAAAGAGAGGGATTCGAACCCTCGGTACGAATAACTCGTACAACGGATTAGCAATCCGCCGCTTTCGTCCACTCAGCCATCTCTCCCAATTGAAAAAGATAATTATAATTATTAAAAGGTTACATTCCACATGAAAGAAGGATTCAAAAAAGTCTTTCTTTCTCCTTCTTTATCTTTATTATATCGATATGTAAAACTTTTATTAGCAATTCCGTTTAGATAAAGTAAAGACTCAAAAGATCTAATACAAAGAAAAAGAAATAGAAAGATAAAGAAAGAGGGCCTCCTTGCTTTGATTTTCTTCGAAGGGCCCTTTTCTTTCGACGGACTGGCCTGGTCACTACCCAGCCGGGCCTTTTTTTGTTCCAGCGAATTCTAGCTAAATTGATCTTATTTGAAAACAAAAAATGCTGACTTTTTTTTATCTTAAAGCAAAAGGAAAAAGAAGAAGGACTATTTCCATACTTACTAAATAACTTTATAAAACTTATTCTATAAAAGTACCCTTTCGTATTATTTTTTCTTCCTTTTTTAGTTACTTGACTGAGCCGTTCTGGAATAAATAAAATGAAAGCTTACACAATGCATTTTTATCTTATGATTTGAGCAATTTTGGTGAGCCCTATCTAGCAACACTCTTCCAGCAAAAGAAAGGATAGAACTTGGTATTTAGTTATTTAAATAAGCCCTCTTCTCCGAATCTCA